GTGCTATTTGTTTACATCCATTAGTTCGTAAAGGATTCAATGCAGACTTTGATGGGGATCAAATGGCTGTTCATGTACCTTTATCTTTGGAAGCGCAAGCGGAGGCTCGTTTACTTATGTTTTCTCATATGAATCTCTTTTCTCCGGCTATTGGAGATCCCATTTCGGTACCAACCCAAGATATGCTTATTGGACTCTATGTATTAACGATCGGGAATCGTCGAGGTATTTGTGCAAATAGGTATAATCCATGGAATCGCATAAACTATCAAAATGAAACAGTTAATGATTATAAGTATAAATATACTACGAAAGAGAAAGAGCCCTATTTTTGTAGTTCCTACGATGTACTTCTAGTTTATCAGCAGAAACGAATCAATTTAGATAGTCCTTTGTGGCTTCGGTGGCGACTAGATCAACGTGTCATTGCCTCAAGAGAAGTTCCTGTCGAAGTTCAATATGAATCTTTGGGTACCTATCATGAAATTTATGGGCACTATCTAATAGTAAGACGTATAAAAAAACAAACCCTTTGTATATACACCCGAACCACTGTTGGTCATATTTCTTTTTCTCGAGAAATAGAAGAAGCCATACAGGGGTTTTGTCGGGCCTACTCATACGGTACCTAAGCTAAGGAATTATGTAATACCGCGGGAATTTGGATCTCTCCGGTTCAACTGGAATCATAATTCCTTAATTTCTACATGAATCGAGATCCAGTAAAGGAGGTCTTCGAATCACTGACTCAAACCCATTGGCGAATCCTACTCAGCGGAATAGAGAAGTACTTATGGCAGAATGGGCTGATCTGTTCTTTTACAATAAAGCGATAGATGGGTCTGCCATGAAACGACTTATTAGCAGATTAATAGATCACTTCGGAATGGCATATACATCGCACACCCTGGATCAAGTAAAGACTCTGGGTTTCCAGCAAGCCACTGCTACATCCATTTCATTAGGAATTGATGATCTTTTAACAGTACCTTCTAAGGGGTGGCTAGTCCAAGATGCTGAACAACAAAGTTTCATTTTAGAAAAGCACCATCATTATGGGAATGTACACACAGTAGAAAAATTACGCCAATCCATTGAGATATGGTATGCTACAAGTGAATATTTGAGACAAGAAATGCATCCTAATTTTAGGATGACTGATCCTTCTAATTCAGTCCATATAATGTCCTTTTCGGGAGCTAGAGGAAATGCATCTCAGGTACACCAATTAGTAGGTATGAGAGGATTAATGTCGGATCCCCAAGGACAAATGATTGATTTACCGATTCAAAGCAATTTACGCGAAGGACTTTCTTTAACAGAATATATCATTTCCTGCTACGGAGCCCGCAAAGGAGTTGTGGATACTGCTGTACGAACATCAGATGCTGGATACCTCACGCGTAGACTTGTTGAAGTAGTTCAACACATTGTTGTACGTAGAACAGATTGTGGCACTACCCGAGGCATTTCCGTGAGTCCTAGAAATGGGATGACGGAAAGAATTTGGGTCCAAACACTAATTGGTCGTGTATTAGCATACAATATATATATGGGCCCACGTTGCATTGCCGCTCAAAATAAAGATATTGGGGTTGGACTTGTCACTCGATTCATAACCTTTCGAACACAACCAATATATATTCGAACCCCCTTTCTTTGCAGGAGTATATCTTGGATCTGTCGATTATGTTATGGTCAGAGTCCCACTCATGGAGACCTGGTCGAATTAGGAGAAGCAGTAGGTATTATTGCGGGTCAATCAATCGGCGAACCGGGGACTCAACTAACATTAAGAACTTTTCATACCGGTGGAGTATTCACAGGTGGTACTGCAGAACATGTACGAGCTCCTTTTAAGGGAAAAATCAAATTCAATGAGGATTTGGTTCATCCCACACGTACACGTCATGGGCATCCTGCTTTTCTATGTTATATAGACCTGTATGTAACTATTGAGAGTCACGATATTCTACATAATGTGAATATTCCACCCAAAAGTTTTCTTTTAGTTCAAAACGATCAATATGTAGAATCAGAACAAGTGATTGCTGAGATTCGCGCTGGAACATCCACTTTCAATTTTAATAAAGTTAAAGAGAAAGTTCGAAAACATATTTATTCTGACTCAGAGGGAGAAATGCACTGGAGTACCGATGTGTACCATGCACCTGAATATAAATATGGTAATGTTCATCTCTTACCCAAAACAAGTCATTTATGGATATTATCAGGAGCTCTGTGCAGATCCAGTATAGTGCCTTTTTCGCTCCACAAGGATCAAGATCAAATGAATGTTCATTCTGTTGAACGGAGATCTATTTCTGACCTCTCCGTGACTAATGATCAAGTGAGACACAAATTGTTTAGTTCGAATCCTTACGGTAAAAAGGGGGGGGTTCTTGATTATTCAGGACCTGATCGAATCATATCCAACGGTCATTGGAATTTCATATATCCTACCATTCTCCACGAGAATTCTGATTTATTGGCTAAGAGG